AGGAGAGAAAATAGAATTTCTTTCTTCGTCTTAAAAAAAGGAGTTAATTAACTGTGACACGTTTACTAAAAAAAAATCCTTTTGTAGCAAAGCATTTATTAAGAAAAATAGAGAAGCTTAATACAAAAGCGGAAAAAGAACTCATAAGAACTTGGTCCCGGGCATCCACCATTATACCCGCAATGATTGGCCATACTATCGCTATCCATAATGGAAAGGAACACTTACCCGTTTTTATCATGGATATTATGGTTGGACATAAATTAGGAGAGTTTTCACCTACTATAAATTTTCAAGGACATGCGAAAAATGATAATAGATCTCGTCGTTAATTAAATGAATAAAAAAAAATGAATATTGATTGATTTTTAGTGAGAGGTAAACCTTATGATAAAGAAAAGAAAGAATAAATCATATACGGAGGTATATGCTTTAGGGCAATATATATCTATGTCTGCCCACAAAGCCCGGAGAGTAATTGATCAAATCCGTGGACGTTCCTACGAAGAAGCACTTATGATATTAGAACTTATGCCTTATCGAGGATGTTATCCAATTTTTAAATTGGTTTATTCTGCAGCAGCAAATGCTAGTCACAATAAGGGTTTCAAAGAAACCCATTTAGTCATTAGTAAAGCGGAAGTTAACCAAGGAAATACTGTGAAAAAATTAAAACCTCGTGCCCGAGGACGAAGTTACCCAATAAAAAGATCCACTTGTCATATAACTCTCGTATTGGAAGATATATCTGTCTATCAACAATATAAAGAATATTTCATGTATTTAAAAAAACCTGGATGCAGCAATGAAAACATCAATCTAACATGTTATGATACATATAGTAGTGGAGGCCTATGGGACAAAAAATAAATCCACTTGGTTTCAGACTTGGTACAACCCAAAGTCATCATTCTATTTGGTTTGCACAACCAAAAAAGTATTCTGAAGGTTTAGAAGAAGATAAAAAAATACGAGACTGTATTAAAAATTATGTCAAAAAAAATATAAGAATATCCTCTGGTATGGAGGGAATTGCACGTATCGAAATTCAAAAAAGAATCGATCTCATTCAGATCATAATCTATATGGGATTTCCGAAATTATTAATTGAAGATAAATCCCGAAGAGTTGAAGAATTACAGATGAATGTTCAAAAAGAACTTAATTGTGCCAATAGAAAACTCAACATTGCTATTACCAGAATTTCCAATCCGTATGGCCATCCTAATATTCTTGCAGAATTTATAGCTGGCCAATTAAAAAACCGCGTTTCTTTTCGAAAAGCAATGAAAAAAGCTATTGAATTAACGGAAAAGACGAATATAAAAGGAATTCAAGTACAAATTGCAGGACGTCTCGACGGAAAAGAAATTGCACGTGTTGAATGGATCCGAGAAGGCAGAGTTCCTTTACAAACAATTGAAGCTAAAATTGATTATTGTTCCTATACAGTTCGAACTATTTATGGGGTCTTAGGAATCAAAATTTGGATATTCGTAGACGAAGAATAAAGAAACTTTATTTGTCTTTACATTTTATCCAACGATAAAAAACTCAAACTCTGTAGTGTAACACTATACAGCAATAAAAAATTGCAGTCTTTTTTTTTTTTTTTTAAGAAAAAAACCAGCAATTCTATAAGGTTGAATAAAAGTTTCCATCAAAACTACTTTGATATAATTGCTATGCTTAGTGTGTGACTCGTTGGTTTAGGATTCGATTAGATTAAGAAAAAAAAACTTGCCTATTAAGAGCAACTAATAACTATAGCATTAATAAATAACCTAAGCAACTCATTGCTTCGTATTATCTGGATCCAAATAAATAAGTCAAGATATGATAGACTGATCATATAATTGTAGCAACGGAATAAAAAAAATAAAAAAAGAATAACAAATATGATTATTCAGTTATGAAAGATAATCGAAAAGTATGCGGATAAATGGAAGGATGAAAGAAAGAGAGAAAAATTTTCATATTAATGATATATAATTCCAATTTGTAAAGTCTATGAGGTCACTGTAAGAAAAGCAATGTAATAACGCATCAATACAGATTCATTCATAATAATTAGATAAATCTGTTCCGAAAACAAAAAATTAAGAGCCTTGAGCCAATAAAAACTGAGAAAATTGACTAAAAAAAAATGAAATGAAAAATTTCATGTAAGAGCTCCATTGTAGAATTCGGGCCTAATGATTAATCACGAAGCGATGGGAACGACGGAACCCATGAATATGGAGGATTCTATTGAAAAAAATCTTAGTAATTCATTGGACAGGATGGCGGAATAAACCATAAACTTTCTTATCTATTATGATTTTGATTCTGCGACCTCGTGGGATAAACATCAAACTTAAATAGATATTGAAAGAGTAAATATTCGCCAGCGAATAAATTATTTTTTTTTATAAAAAAGTAATAAAATACGAAAAAAAAAAAGAAAAAACGGATTTGTTAGGATATTATAACTCTAACAAAAACGACATTCGAGATAATTATATTACGTTATTTTTAAATAAATCTAAATAGACTTCCTATTGGATTTCGTTTTGAAAAATACATACACAAATTTAGAATAGATCGTATAAAAAAAAAAGACCAGGATTAATCATTAACTACATCTATATAGTAAGACAAGCTTTTTAGTACTTTTATTCGCGAGGAGCTGTATGAGAAGAAACTCTCACGTTCAGTTCTGTAGTAGAGATGGAATTTCGAATTTAGAAAAAACCCATCAACTATAACCCAAAAAGAACCAGATTTTGTACACAACATCGAGGAAGACTAAAAGGAAGATCTTCTCGTGGGAATCGTATTTGTTTTGGCAGATATGCTCTTCAAACACTTGAACCCGCTTGGATCACATCTAGACAAATAGAAGCAGGGCGACGAGCAATGTCACGAAATGTACGACGTGGGGGAAAAATTTGGGTACGTATATTTCCGGACAAACCAGTTACAGTAAGAGCTGCGGAAACGCGCATGGGTTCTGGGAAAGGAAACCCAGAGTATTGGGTAGCTGTGGTTAAACCAGGTAAAATCCTTTATGAAATGGGTGGTGTACCCGAAAAGATCGCCAGAAAAGCTATTTCAATAGCGGCATCAAAAATGCCTATAAAAACCCAATTCATTATTTCGGAATAGGAATATGGAATGAAAAGGCTAAATAACATTTAAGGATAAAAAGATTTGAAGTTTTCTTTTTTTGACAAACAATATTTTTTTACTTCGTCCTTTGCATTAAAAGAAGAGATACAAAAAAATGATATGATTCAACCACAAACCTATTTGAATGTAGCAGACAACAGCGGGGCTCGAAAATTGATGTGTATTCGAATAATAGGAGCGAGTAATCGCCGATATGCTCATATTGGTGACGTTATTGTTGCTGTAATCAAGGAAGCAATACCAAAGACTCCTCTAGAAAGATCAGAAGTGGTCAGAGCGGTAATTGTACGTACTTGTAAAGAACTCAAACGTAACAATGGGATGATAATACGATATGCTGACAATGCCGCAGTTGTCATTGATCAAGAAGGGAATCCAAAAGGAACTCGCGTTTTTGGGGCGATCCCACGGGAATTGAGACAATTAAACTTTACTAAAATAGTTTCATTAGCTCCTGAGGTAATATAAGACCTAAATATCGATAGTTTAATATAGGATTCAAAAAAAAGTTTTTAAATAAAATGAATTAATAGATTGTGTATCACGCATATACCCCTTAATAATAAAAGAGTAATAATTTCATTTATATATTAATATCGAATTCGTCTATATCTATATATAAATAAAAGAAAAAGAACATGTTGATTATATCAAAATTATAGAACAAGAAGGAATTTTAACTTATCATGGGGAAAGACACTATTGCTGATATAATAACCTCTATACGAAATGCTGAGATGAATAGAAAAGGAACGGTTCGTATAGGATCGACTAACATCACCGAAAGCATTGTTAAAATACTTTTACGAGAGGGTTTTATCGAAAACGTAAGGAAACATCGAGAAAACAACCAATATTTTTTGATTTTAACCCTAAAACATAAACGAAATAAGAAAGAATCCTATAAAAGCATTTTAAATTTAAAGAGAATCAGTCGACCGGGTCTACGAATCTATTCTAACTCTCAACGAATGCCACGAATTTTAGGTGGAATAGGAATTGTAATCCTTTCGACTTCTCAAGGTATAATGACAGACCGAGAAGCTCGACTAAAAAGAATCGGCGGAGAAATTTTGTGTTATATATGGTAATCCTTCAAGTATGAAAATTTGATATCCGTAACTTACCATTTGTGAAAAAGGGGGTTTTGTAATAATACCCCTGCTCAAAATTCAAAAGTTTAGCATGTTTTACCTCGAATGAAATTAAAGAAAAAAATGAATTAATGAAAGTTTGATTTCTGAATCACTTCCGAGGGGCATGGTTCGAGTTTGTTTAGATACTCAAGATTTTGTTAATTTTAGGTCGTGCTTCTGAAAGGATTAGACATATTTTTGTATAGGTATACCTATAAGAAAAGTAAAATTTGTAGCAAGTTCTTAGGTATAAGTTAATCGGGGGCCAGCCATTTTATAGACTCCATAACAAGGATTCAAATGAGCAAGCGGTTTTTTAAATTTCAACATTCCTTTCACGAAAATACAATTCAAGATTCAAAAAAATCAAGAACCCCTTTTTCGTCCAACAACCAACAATTAAGTAGATTCACAGAATTAAGGACTAACAACTATGAAAATAAGGGCTTCTGTTCGTAAAATTTGTGCAAAGTGTCGACTAATCCGTAGGAGGGGACGACTTATAGTAATTTGTTCCAAACGAAGGCATAAACAAAGACAAGGATGATCTTACTCGAGTAAAAGGCACTTCCAAGGAGTTGAAAAAAAGGGGGCGTCCCTTTTGACATGAAATGGATATATCCATATATTTCTTGTGAAATGAAAAAATATGGCAACACCTGTATTAAGATTTGGTTCACGTAAATATACACG